ACGTCGTTTTGCCCTGTCTTGCCTCATATTGATTCCTCCTTAGGATTTCTTTAAAATTTGACTTTATATTTATATATGTATTTAATTACATATTGGAAATTTTTATTATTATCATGTAGAATTGACTTGGAAATTATTATTATATTTATTATTATATAGAATATATAACGATTTTTCTATAGAGTTAGGCTAGATACTTGAAATATATGCTAATCCCCATTACGCATCCATGGCTGAATGGTTAAAGCGCCCAACTCATAATTGGCAAATTCGTAGGTTCAATTCCTGCTGGATGCAGTACAACGCGAACGTTCAATACGTCTATACGTCTATTGGAATTGGCTCCGTATCAATGGAATCTCATCATCCATACATAACGAATTAATATAATTACTATGGTATATTCATATCATAACATATGAACAGTAAGAAGTAGAATTCTTATCGATACCGGAACTCATAGGGAAGAAAATAGATTTATGGATGGAATCAAATATGCAGTATTTACAGACAAAAGTATTCGGTTATTGGGGAACAATCAATATACTTCTAATGTCGAATCAGGATCAACTAGGACAGAAATAAAGCATTGGGTCGAACTCTTTTTTGGTGTCAAGGTAATAGCTATGAATAGTCATCGACTCCCGGGAAAGGGTAGAAGAAAGGGACCCATTATGGGACATACAATGCATTATAGACGCATGATTATTACGCTTCAACCGGGTTATTCTATTCCACCTCTTAGAAAGAAAAGAACTTAAATCAAAATACTTAATAACACGGCGATACATTTATACAAAACTTCTACCTCGAGCAGAACCGTCGGCAGTCAAGTGAAATCCAATCCACGAAATAATTTGATCTATGGACAGCGTCGTTGTGGTAAAGGTCGTAATGCCAGAGGAATCATTACCGCAAGGCATAGAGGGGGAGGTCATAAGCGTCTATACCGTAAAATTGATTTTCGACGGAATGAAAAAGACATATCTGGTAGAATCGTAACCATAGAATACGACCCTAATCGAAATGCAAACATTTGTCTCATACACTATAGGGATGGTGAGAAGAGATATATTTTACATCCCAGAGGGGCTATAATTGGAGATACCATTGTTTCTGGTACAGAAGTTCCTATCTCAATGGGAAATGCCCTACCTTTGAGTGCGGTTTGAACTATTGATTTACGTAATTGGAAGTAACCAATTAGGTTTACGACGAAACCTAGAAATCGATCACTGATCCAATTTGAGTACCTCTACGGGATAGACCTCAACAGAAAACTGAAGAGTATCGGCAGCAAGTGATTGAGTTCAGTAGTTCCTCATAGAAAATTATTGACTCTAGAGATATGGTAATATGGAGAAGACAAAATTGTTTGAAGCACCGACAGAACCGGAAGCGCCCCTTGTTTCAAAGAGAGGAGGACGAGTTATTCACATTTCATTTGATGGTCAGAGGCGAATTGAAAGCTAAGCAGTGGTAATTCTACCCCGGGGGAAAAATAGAGATGTCTCCTACGTTACCCGTAATATGTGGAAGTATCGACGTAATTTCATAGAGTCATTCGGTCTGAATGCTACATGAAGAACATAAGCCAGATGAAGGAACGGGGAGACCTAGGATGTAGAAGATCATAACATGAGTGATTCGGCAGATTTGGATTCCAATATATCAACTCATGTGGTACTTCATCATACGATTCATATAAGATCCATCTGTCTAGATATCATCATATACATCCGGAAAGCCGTATGCTTTGGAAGAAGCTTGTACAGTTTGGGAAGGGGTTTTGATTGATCAAAAAGAAGAATCTACTTCAACCGATATGCCCTTAGGCACGGCCATACATAACATAGAAATCACACTTGGAAAGGGCGGACAATTGGCGAGAGCTGCGGGTGCTGTAGCGAAACTGATTGCAAAAGAGGGTAAATCGGCCACATTAAAATTACCATCTGGGGAGGTCCGTTTGATATCCAAAAACTGCTCAGCAACAGTCGGGCAAGTGGGTAATCTTGGGGTGAACCAGAAAAGTTTGGGTAGAGCCGGATCTAAGTGTTGGCTAGGTAAGCGTCCTGTAGTAAGAGGGGTAGTTATGAATCCTGTAGACCATCCCCATGGGGGTGGTGAAGGGAGGGCCCCAATTGGTAGAAAAAAACCCACAACCCCTTGGGGTTATCCTGCGCTTGGAAGAAGAAATAGAAAAAAGAAAAAATATAGTGATAGTTTGATTCTCCGTCGCCGTAGTAAATAGGAGAGTATTGAAAATCAAATATGTTTCTTCGTCTTTACAAAAAAAAATAAAAAAGATAGGAGGAATTTGCTGTGACACGTTCACTAAAAACACTAAAAAAAAAACCCTTTGTAGCTAATCATTTATTGGAAAAAATTGAGAAGCTCAACCGAAGGACAGAAAAAGAAATAATAGTAACTTGGTCCCGGGCATCTACCATTATACCCAAAATGATCGGCCATACAATTGCTATTCATAATGGGAAAG